ATGAATTAAGTAAGGTTAAATTTAATAAAGATGAATAAAAAGGCTTATATAAACAGTATGCTATAAATATTCCAAAAAAAGCTATACTGACTGAAAAAGTTGCATTTCTCAAAAATTCATACCAATCTACAAAATTTTTTGAATTTTTATGCAAAAGGTTTATCGACGGCGTGAATAATTTTGATAATATATCAAAGTCTATTCCTTCTTTATTCAAAGGAATTCCTATGGCTCCAATAAACAAAGTAAATAAAAGCAATACAAGCATAGGAAATAGAATAGTATTGTCTGATTCATGGGGATAATAGAAAGTTCTTGTATTAAGTCCAAAATTTTCAACAGTAATAAAAGTTTTATTTCTTACATTATTACTAATTTTATATGTTTTATTGCAAAAAAAAGAAGCTCTTTTCGTATTATTCATTGTTAATAATGGCACTAACCAAAAATTTCTATTAAGTTTTTTTTCTTCTTCTTTACCCCATAAAGAGAGTGAATATAAGGAGCTACTTTTTTTTCCACTGTAATTTATAAAATAAGTATTTAAATGTCCTTCAAAAGTAAGTAAATAAATCCGAAACATATAAAATGCGGTTAAGCCCGCTGTTGAACAAGCTATTATTGCAAAAATTGGCGAAAACAACAAACTATCATTAATAATTTCATCTTTCGACCAAAAACAAGCAAGGGGGGGAATACCACAAAGAGAAAGTGTTCCTATTAAAAAGGCCGTTTTTGTAATCGGGACATGTTTTGTCAAACCACCCATAAGAATCATATTCTGACTTTTATCGGGAGAATATCCAACTATAGCTTCCATTGAATGAATAATGGATCCAGATCCTAAAAACAACAAAGCTTTCGAATAAGCATGAGTAATCAAATGAAATAAAGCAGATCGATACGACCCCATACCTAGAGCTAACATCATATAACCCAGTTGAGACATTGTAGAATAGGCTAAACCTCTCTTAATGTCTTTTTGAGCAAGAGCTAAAGTGGCTCCTAAGAGTACTGTTATTATACCTATCAAAGATATTATATACATTATAGAAGGGATAACTATAAAAAGAGGAAGAAGACGAGCTACAAGAAAAATTCCCGCCGCTACCATAGTAGCAGCATGTATAAGAGCCGAAATGGGAGTAGGGCCCTCCATGGCATCAGGTAACCATACATGAAGAGGAAATTGTGCGGATTTAGCAATAGGACCCACAAATAAGAGAAATGCACACAAAGTAAGGAATAAGAGATCTACTCTATTATTTAAAATTAAATTATTGAATATTTCGAACAAATCCTGAAATTCGAAACTGCCAGTTATCCAATAAAGACCTAAAATTCCTAATAATAAACCAAAATCCCCTACACGATTAGTTACAAAAGCTTTTTGACAAGCATTCGCTGCAATAGGTCGTGTGAACCAAAAACCTATTAATAAATACGAACACATTCCAACTAATTCCCAAAAAAAATAAACTTGGATCAAATTAGAACTAGTAACTAATCCTAACATTGAAGTATTAAAAAAACCCATATAAGCAAAAAACCTCAGATATCCTTGATCATGAGACATATAATTGTCACTATAAATCAGAACCAAAATCCCAACAGTTGTAATTAATATTAACATAATAGAAGTAAGTGGATCGATAAAGTAACCGAACTCAAAAGAAAATTCATTATTTATGGTCCAAGACCATACATTTTGATGAATGCAACTTAGAAAAATTTGTTGAATAGATAGATAGAGTGAAAAGATCATAACTATACTTAACAAAAAAATACTCAGAAAAGTCCACATACGGCGAAGGTTTTTTGTTGCTGTCGGAAAAAGTAGAAGTCCAACTCCTAGTAAAATAGGTACTGGAAGTGGAATGAAAGGGATGATCCATGAATATTGATATGTATGTTCCATAAAATAAAAAATCCTTTTTATTTTATTCTTAAATTTATTATTTCTTATTCACTGGTTTGTATATATATATATTTTTTTTTTTCAAAGGGGACAATAAAAAAGCACCCGATTTCAAACCTAAATAGAAATTTTGTCGAATTAGTATAATCTTTCATAAATCTTTGAAAAGCAATATATATTCAAATCAAAAAATGAAAAGTGATTAAATAATATTACTAAGTTACTGTCAAAAAAAATTATTTGTCTTTTTTTTTTATTACTACGAAATAAAATTGTGATTTTATGCAGATATAGAAAAAGTGAATTATAATTCCGTATTACAATAATTTATATACATATATTAAGAATAGAACAAAGATTTACACGACAAAAAAATATTTCATATTAATTATATAATAAAAAAACTTTACCTAAAACAAAGTTATTTGAGTTTGATTATTTAGAATTATTAAGGAATGAAATTGAGTTATGGAATTTCGTTATTATTTTCCAGTACACTAAGTGATCTTTTTTTATTTGCAAGAAAGATTATTCTAAGCGATATTTTTTTACATATGATGTGAAGAAATCTCATAATTTTTTTGATAATATAATCGATCAGTATAAATTAATTAAATGAGCACTCTCGTACGGATTTCAAACGTTAAATAAAAAAATTTTTAATAACCAAATTTTATTAAAAAAAAGTAAAAAAAAAAGTTGTGTTTTAAACTTTTGAATGTCTTTTTTGTTTTGAAAATAATATATAATAAAATTTGAAAGAAAAAATAACTCGATATGGAGTACGAAAGAATAATAAATGTCTTTGACATCCAATTATACTACTGAAAAAACTTTTGTTTTTCATTTTTGAATGGCAGTTCCAAAAAAACGTACTTCTATCTCGAAAAAGCGTATTCGTAAAAAAATTTGGAAAAGGAAGGGATATTGGACATCGTTGAAAGCTTTTTCGTTAGGGAAATCACTTTCTACAGGTAATTCAAAAAGTTTTTTTGTACAAAAAAATAAATAAAAAACACTATAATAATTAGAATTAACCTAACTTTAAAACAAATTTTTGAAAATACATATAAAAAAATAGCAACCAAAAGAAGAAAAAAAGACAATATATAGATAAAAAATAAAGTTTTTAGTTCAAAAAAGAGGATTCTTATTTTCCCCATCACTATCTTGATGCAATAAAAAATAAAGATCTTTTATTTCCTCATTATGAGGGAATAAAAGATCTTTAAGCGAAATAAATAGGTTCTTCAAATTAATTTAAGTGAAAAAATTTTAACTTTATACCTTTAAGAATTATTATTTCTCTGAATTATTATATTCTAATCAAATTGATAAAAGCATCTGTCCACAATAAATGAATATTAGATAATAATAATAAATAATAATATATGATATGATTTTTAAGTCATAAAAAAATCTTATGTTTGTCCTGTTTGTACAATATAAAAATAGGACAATCTTATTTTATTTAAAATTTCTAAGGATTTTTGAGAAGTTTTCATTTTTAGAAAAAGCATTTTTTTATTATTTATTAATGGAACTGATAAATTGAATTTATCCTTTTTTTTATCATATAAATGAAAAAAAAATAATAAAAAAAAGATAAAGAGCATTTAGAGTTTTATTTTTGGGTTGAAGTTACAACTACTTGAATTTCGTTACATTTTTCATTGTATTCTAGAAAAAAAATATAAAGGACAAAAAGTGAATTTCAAAAATTTCAAATCACTCAGATAAAAAAAGCTCTTAATTGAATTAAAACCCCAATACCTAATTTACAGAAGTTTTTATTCATTAAATCACTTGTAAATTCGAGTCAATTAGCTTCTTTATTTAAATTTGAATCTCGACGATTGAATAAAAACTTGTTAGTATTGTTTTGAACAAGTTGCCGCTATGGTGAAATTGGTAGACACGCTGCTCTTAGGAAGCAGTGCTAGAGCATCTCGGTTCGAGTCCGAGTAGCGGCATACGATCTTATAAAAGAAATATTATAAGTTTTATAATCAAAAAAATACCCGACTTTTTTTCTAAAATCGGGTAAAACCTAGTATTAATTTTTAACAACTTTTTTATGATTTTTTCAATTTTAGAGCATATATTAACTCATATATCTTTTTCGGTCGTTTCAATTGTACTGACAATTTATTTTTTAACTTTATTAGTTAATTTAGATGAAATCATAGGATTTTTTGATTCAGCAGATAAAGGAATCGTAATTACGTTTTTTGGTATAACAGGATTATTATTCACTCGTTGGATTTATTCAGGACATTTTCCATTAAGTAATTTATATGAATCATTAATTTTTCTTTCATGGGCTTTTTCAATTATTCATATGGTTTCCTATGTTAATAAAAAACAACAGAATCACTTAAACGCAATAACTGCGCCAAGTGCTATTTTTATTCAGGCTTTTGCTACTTCAGGTCTTTTAAACAAAATGCCTCAGTCTGCAATATTAGTACCAGCTCTCCAGTCCCAGTGGTTAATGATGCACGTAAGTATGATGATATTAGGCTATGGCGCTCTGTTATGCGGATCATTATTATCAATAGCTCTTCTAGTGATTACATTTCACAAAGTCGGACCTACTTTTTTGAAAAAAAATATAAAAAAAAAATTGTTATTAAATGAATTATTTTCTTTTGATGTACTTTACTACATAAATGAAAGAAATTCTATTTTACTACAACAAAACATTTATTTTAGTTTTTCTAGAAATTATTATAGGTATCAATTGATTGAACAATTAGATTATTGGAGTTTTCGTATTATTAGTCTTGGATTTATCTTTTTAACCGTCGGCATTCTTTCAGGAGCTGTCTGGGCTAATGAGACATGGGGTTCATATTGGAACTGGGATCCAAAAGAAACTTGGGCATTTATTACTTGGACCATATTCGCAATTTATTTACATATTAAAAAAAATAGGACTATTAGGGGTATAAATTCTGCAATTGTGGCTTCAATAGGTTTTCTTTTAATTTGGATATGCTATTTTGGCGTCAATCTTTTAGGAATAGGTTTACATAGTTATGGTTCATTTACATCGAATTAAATAAAACAGTAACAAATAAAAAGGAATCCAAATAAAAAAAAAATAACATCTCTATCGAACTTCATATAAGTTAAGAAATTCAATTTAGTTTTAGTAGTAAATCAGCAAGAACCTTTTGAATCATTGTACTACTTGATTCAAAAGGTTCTCACAATACAAAGACGAAAGACTTCGGAGTACAATTCACTTTAATGCTTTTTTTTATTTCCTGAAAACTATCCATAAAAATAATTAGATAAAATGGATTCGACCTTGTCACTTGCTAATGAGAGCACAAAATCAGGATAAATCCCAATACCAATTATGGGTAGAAGAATAGAGATTGAAAGAAATAATTCTCGGGGGCCCGAATCAAAAAAAGAAAATTTTTTGACATTAATTAACTTGTATCCATAGAACATTTGGCGTGACATAGATAATAAATATATAGGAGTTAATATCATTCCAATTGCCATTATAAAAATAATTAAAATTTTGGAAATTAAGAAATATTTTTGGCTGGTAATTATTCCAAAAAAAACGATAAATTCTGCAACAAAACCACTCATGCCCGGCAATGCAAGGGAAGCCATCGATAAGATAGTGAACATTGTAAATATTTTTGGAATGGAGATAGCCATTCCCCCCATTTCATCAAGATAAACAAGCCGAATTCTATCATAACTGGTTCCTGCCAAGAAAAAAAGTGCAGCGCCAATAAATCCATGAGAAATTATTTGTAAAATAGCTCCATTAAGTCCAGGATCCGTTATAGAACTAATACCTATAATTATAAAACCCATATGAGATACAGAAGAATAGGCTATTCTCTTTTTTAAATTACGTTGACCGGGAGATGTTGAAGCTGCATAAATTATTTGGATTGTACCGACTACCATCAACCAAGGAGAAAACATAGAATGAGCATGAGGTAATAATTCCATATTGATTCGAACCAAACCATATGCTCCCATTTTTAATAAGATTCCAGCGAGAAGCATACAGGTACTGTAATGTGCCTCACCGTGGGTATCGGGTAACCAAGTATGTAAAGGTATAATCGGTGATTTGACGGCAAAAGCAATAAGAAATCCAATATAAAATAGTATTTCGAGTGTGACAGGATAGCATTGATTAGCTAAGAGTTCTAAATTTAATGTTGGTTCGTTCGAACCATATAAACTTATACCTAAAACTCCTATTAATAAAAAAATAGAACTTCCTGCCGTGTATAAAATAAATTTTGTAGCTGAATACAGACGTTTCTTTCCACCCCACATGGATAAAAGTAGATAAACGGGAATTAATTCTAATTCCCACATGATGAAAAAAAGTAGAAGATCCCGCGAAGAAAATGATCCTATTTGACCGCTGTACATTGCTAACATCAGGAAATGGAATAATCGGGAATCCCGAGTAACTGGAAAAGCCGCTAAAGTGGCTAAAGTAGTAATAAATCCCGTCAGTAAAATCGTTCCTATAGAAAGTCCATCTATTCCCATTCTCCAGTAAAAATCAAAAAAATTGATCCATTTATAATCTTCGGACAATTGAATTAATGGATCGTCCATTTTAAAATTATAACAAAAAGCGTAGGTCGTTAGAAGAAGTTCTAAGATACAAATGCATATAGTATACCATTTATTGACTTTATTTCCCCTATGCGGGAGAAATAACATTAATGAACCAGCCGATATTGGAAAAACAACAATTATTGTTAACCAAGGAAAATCATTCGTGGTAAAGACAAGATACACCAGGTCCAAAGAACGCGTACTCAAAAAAAATATATATAAATAAAAAAATATAATTTCACTTTTTTGAGTACGAGTACTTGTCAATAAAAAAAAAGAAAATGTATTCCAAATTTATTCAAATGAGGTTTTCGGTAACGTATCAATAAGCTAGACCCATACTTCGAGTTGTTTCATGCCATAAATAAACTCGAACGCTCAAAAAATCTGTTGGACAGGCGGATTCACATCTCTTACAACCAACACAGTCCTCGGTTCTTGGAGCGGAAGCTATTTGCTTAGCTTTACATCCATCCCAAGGTATCATTTCTAATACGTCTGTAGGGCATGCTCGGACGCATTGAGTACATCCTATACAGGTATCATAAATTTTTACTGAATGTGACATAGGATCAATAGTTTTTTTAATGTCATAAATTTTCAATCTAGTAAACTTCTAACTGAATGATATATTAAAATACTAGATGAAGCAATGATTTCCTTTAATAGAATTTTTGTAATGAATTCTGGCTCAATTGATAAAAAAATGGGGCTAAAATACTTTGATTTCTTTGATTTTCACAAATATAATCTAGTAGGTCATAACCTATTATATATGCAAATTTCTATCTATAATTTTTTTATTTATGCTACTTATTTAATAAGGTCGATTGGTTTAGGCGAGTTGATTTTCTGTTACGATAAATTGACGAGACTATAGCTAATCCAATAGCTGCTTCAGCGGCTGCAATTGCTATAACAAAAATGCAGAAAATATCCCCCTTTAGTTGGGAATTATCAAAAAAATCAGAAAATGTTACGAAATTCATATTAACTGCATTGAGTATAAGTTCAAGACACATAAGAGCCCTAACCATATTTCGACTCGTGATCAATCCATAAAGACCAATCAAAAATAAATAGGCACTCAAAACAAGTACATGTTCGAGTATCATTCAGCAACTCCTTATAAATTTTTATTCATTTCAATATGAAAAAGAATTCACCGGATTCAATCAACTAGAATATAGAATATAACAAAAAAGTACGAATAAAAACTATATTAGAATTAGATAAAAAAAAATTTCAAATATATATCAAATATAAAAATTGATATTTAAAATATGAAATAGTATTCAATCAAATTTAATTAAATGAGCGGAAAAAAATCATAACATACACAAAGTTTTCTTTGGTCTTTACTAAATTGAACGTTTTTTTATTGACGAGCCACAGAAATTGCACCTATCAAAGCAACTAAAAGAATTATTGAAATGAGTTCAAATGGAAGAAAAAAATCTGTTGATAAATGAATTCCTATTTGTTGACTATTACTTATTAAATCTTGCTCTAGAATCTGGTTTAATCTTGTAGTCCAAATAACCCCGTACCATGACGTATCGAGAATAGTAGACATTAATGAAAAAAGAATAGTTGTACAAACCAACGAAGTAATCCCATTCCCAACGGTCCACAGATTGAAATCTGTGGAATATTCTGAATCATTCATGAACATCACAGCAAATATGATTAAAACATTTATGGCCCCCACGTAAATAAGGAGTTGTGCGGCAGCTACAAAATGGGAATTTGATAGAATATACAATAAAGATATACAAACAAGAACAAATCCTAAGGAAAAGGCTGAAAATATTGGGTTGGGAAGTAATACCACTCCCAGACCTCCTACTAGAAGACCGGATCCCAGAAAAACTAAAAGAAAATCATGTATTGGTCCAGGCAAATCCATTATATTATTAAAATAAGAACAAAATCGAAATCCTTTTCATGACCTTATTAATTTAACCGGGAAATTTGTTTTTAATATTCTAATAGAGTGAAATTAGAATCTAATTAATATGAATTGATGTAGATACAATTATTAGACAGTTTCTCTTTTTTTATTCTAATAGTGTATTTTCAACCTATCTATTTCAAGAAAGTAATTATGAATATATTATATTAAAAGAATGAGCCTTAATCTTAATACTTAATATTTAATATTATTATATAAATACAATACAAGTTTTTAATTAAATTCTTTATATAATTCAACAATTTTGAATTCTTTTTTTAATTAAATTACTGGGTTTACCCATTTTTTGTTTGAGGTGAATTCAAAATTGTTCGAATAGTGTAATCGTCAATTACTGACATTGGTAAACGACCCAAAGCTATTTGATTATAATTCAATTCGTGACGATCATAAGTTGAAAATTCATATTCTTCAGTCATTGACAAACAATTTGTTGGACAATACTCAACACAATTACCACAAAATATACAAATTCCAAAATCAATACTGTAATTAAGCAATCGTTTTTTTCGAATATTAGTTTCCAATTTCCAATCAACAACAGGCAGATCTATAGGACATACTCGAACACATACTTCACAAGCAATGCATTTATCAAATTCAAAATGGATTCGACCGCGGAAACGTTCCGATGTTATTAATTTTTCATAGGGATATTGAATAGTTACAGGTAAACGATTTGTGTGGGATAAGGTAATCATGAAACCTTGACCAATATACCTTGCAGCTCGTAGGGTTTGTTGACCATAATTCATGAACCCGGTTATCATAGGAAGCATATTGTAATTATCTCTGAATAATTTTATCTTTGTTTCTTTCTCTTGTTTAAAACAAATAATGAATATGTTGGATTCATTTTCAATTTAGAGTGAAAAGAGTTGGAAAGAGGTTGTTAATAATAGATTACCAAGGGAAATAGGTAAAAGAAATTTCCATCCAAGATTTAATAGTTGATCCATTCTTAGCCTAGGTAAAGTCCATCTTGTTGCGATAGAAATGAACAAGAACAAATAAGTTTTAGCTAATGTAATAAAGATACCAATTGTTGTTCCAAAAATTTGATCCTTTTGAAATAGCTCCAGAATAGATATATACGGAATAGAAATATTCCAACCGCCTAAGTATAGAACTGTTACAAATAATGAGGAAATTAATAGATTTAGATAAGAAGCAACGTAAAATAAACCAAATTTTATACCTGAATATTCAGTTTGATAACCTGCTATTAATTCTTCTTCCGCTTCTGGTAAATCAAATGGTAGCCTCTCGCATTCTGCTAGGGAAGAAATTAGAAAAATGATAAAACCTATAGGTTGACGCCACAAATTCCATCCCCAAAAACCATATTTTGATTGTGCCTCAACTATATCAACTGTACTTAAACTGTTAGATAATCCTAGTCGGTGATAACATTACTATTTTCACCGCTATTACAGAACCGTACATGAGGTCTTCGCCTCATACGGCTCCTCGGGGGCCATAAATAAATCTAAGGACCAGATTAGTCTTATTTAGATGGATCTGCTGTGTTCGAAAATAGATTAAATATATCTGGGGTCCCGAATTATAGCAATGGAATTCTGTCTGCTCAAATTCTAAGAATAAAAAAAAGCGCTTCGGAATTCATCTCATCCTTTACAAATTTCCATTTCGATTTGTTGAGTAATAACTTAATCCTTTAATAAAATACTCCTTGTAAAAATACAAATAGGTATTTCAGCCCATCGTGGTTTTCGATTACGAAAAAGAATTAGACATCCTATTAGTTTATTATTCATGACAGAAATTCGATTTGATTTTCGAAATATATGAAAAAAAATATCCTTGTTTCGTTACTATTCTTCTTTCTTTTTTAGAAAAAAAAGGTTGGTGGACTTATAAAAAATAAAGGATTATTTCGTTTCTGATAGTCATTACATTTATCGGTGGATAGGAGCATACTCTGAATCGGAATGTTGGGGAGTACTGTCTGATCATTTCTACTAATTTCAAGCCCCAATTAACTTTCTTTTTTTGTTATCTTATGTTATGCATAAATATCCTTTTCACTTTGGTTAATCTCTATTACAAATTCTTTGTGTATTTTGGTGTTTCTAACCATCCACTAACTTTTACCTAGTTGCCGCTCACTTTGTAATACATGTATGTTAATCTATATAACTTATAGTGAAAACGTCATCTGGTTAATATATTTAACCCGCTTCAAGCCAGGATGACTAATCAACCAACCTTGGGGTAAAGTGATTCGTACGCTTATGTTTATTTCCGTTTAACCTTTGTACATAGGAAATGAGACTCAATTTTTCTTTTGACTGCTAATTTCTGAGCAGTTTTTTTTTCACTCATATATAACTATCAAATTCCTTTTATTAAGATTAATCCAAAAGATAAAAAAAAATATATATATATATATATTCAGTTTTTTAACTTATTCGTCTAGAAGAAACGGAATAGTAAAAATAAACGTTTATGTTTCAACGAATCGCACGTAGAGATATTGATAAAACACATAGAGTTAATGGTATTTCATAACTAATCGATTGGGCAGCAGCTCGCAGACCACCTAAAAAAGAATATTTATTATTTGATCCATATCCTGACATAAGAAGTCCAATAGGAGCAATACTTGAGATGGCAATCCATAAAAAAATACCGATATTGAGATCCGCTAAAACAAGGTGATTGCTAAAGGGAATTACTGAATAACTTAGTAAAATTGAGATAACTGCTATAGATGGTCCAATACTAAATAAAGGAGTATTTCCTCTAGATGGACGAAGATTTTCTTTGAAAAGTAGTTTTGTCCCGTCGGCTAGAGCTTGAAGAATTCCCAACGGGCCGGCGTATTCAGGTCCAATACGTTGTTGTATCCCTGCAGATATTTCTCTTTCTAACCACACAATTACTAGTACACCTGTTATGATTCCCAATACAAGAGAAAATATAGGGACAAATATCCATATGAGTCCATAGACCTCTTTTAAAGATTCCAATCTAACAAAAGAATTTATAGTTTGGACTGCTGTTGTATAAATTATCATTTTAACGATCAACTTCTCCCATAATTATATCTATGCTACCGAGTATCGTCATAATATCAGCCAATTTCATTCTTTTAACTAGTTCAGGAAGAATTTGCAAATTAATAAAACCCGGTGGTCGGATTTTCCATCTCCAAGGAAAACCACTTTGATCTCCTATGAGAAAAATGCCCAATTCCCCTTTTGGAGCTTCAACTCTTACATAAAGTTCTTGTTTCGATAATTCAAAAGTAGGAGAAGGTTTTTTACTAATGAATCGATATTCAAAATCATTCCATTCTGGATTCCTTTTTCTATCCAAGCCTCTGCTTTCTAAATTCTCATAGGGACCCCCCGGAAGTCCTTCCAGAGCCTGTTGAATAATTTTTATGGATTCTGTCATTTCGCTAAGTCGTACTAAATAACGAGCTAATGAATCTCCTTCTTTTTGCCACTGAATTTCCCATTCAAATTCATCGTAAGACTCATAACGATCAACTTTACGAAGATCCCATGGTATTCCGGATGCGCGTAGCATTGGTCCCGATAAACCCCAATTTATTCCTTCTTCCCCACCAATAATCCCAACTCCTTCAACCCGTTCTAAAAAAATAGGATTTCGTGTAATAAGTTTTTGATATTCAACAACCTCTGTTAAAAAATAATCACAAAAATCCAAGCATTTATCTATCCAACCATAAGGTAAATCAGCCGCTATTCCTCCAATACGAAAAAAATTATGCATCATTCTCATACCGGTGGCAGCTTCGAATAGATCATATACAAATTCTCGTTCTCTGAAAATATAGAAAAAAGGAGTCTGTGCACCAATATCTGCCATAAAAGGGCCGAGCCATAACAGATGAGAAGCTATACGACTCAATTCCAGCATAATTACTCTTATATAGCTGGCCCTTTTAGGAACTTGAATATTTCCCAATTGTTCTGGTCCATTTACTGTTATTGCTTCTGTAAACATAGTAGCTAAATAATCCCATCGCGTTACATAAGGTAAATATTGTATAATTGCTCGGTTTTCTGCAATTTTTTCCATTCCTCTGTGTAAATAACCCAATATGGGTTCACAGTCAACAACATCCTCACCATCGAGAGTAACAATTAAGCGAAGAACACCATGCATGGATGGGTGATGAGGTCCCATATTGATTATCATAAGATCTTTTCCTGTAACTGGTCTCTTCATAAGTTTTTCCTTGATTCGTTCTGGCATGAATTAGATTGCTCAAAAAGAATTTTATCAAAAAATTCAAGATCTAAAAAATTAACTAATTCACAATTTTTGAATTTAACGAGTTTTTAATTCCCGAATATTCAACTGATTAATTAATTCTTTATAACGTACTCTATTTTTTTTTGACAAATAAGCCAGCAGTCGTTGACGTTTTCCAAGAATTTTTCGTAAACCCCTCTGAGATAAATAATCTTTTCTGTGCAATTCCAAATGTGAAGTAAGTCTTCGTATCTTATTAGTGAAACTGAATACTTGAAATTCAACAGATCCCCTGCTTTCTTCTTTTTGTTCTTGAAATGAAATGAATGCATTTTTTATCATAAAAAGAAATCCTTCCCTTTTTAATATGAATTGAAAGATATGAATTTTACTGATCAGTAATAATAATGGTAGTTTTTTTGTACAAGGATCTTAATTTAATTATCAACTAATTCTTTATTTTATAATTTTATAAAAAAAATCTAAATTTAGATCTAAAAAAGGAGGATTCGGTTAATTTATTTATCGATCTGCTCTGATTGGTATCTATGTCATTGATTAAATTAATCTCATGTATAAAGATTTGATTTAAAACAATCCCTCATATTTAGTTGTTTTCATATACCCTAACTTATATATTATATATAGTAAAAAGGATCTATCATTAATGAATTGGAAATCGCGTATACATGTGTATTCTTATCATACTAAAATGATTTCCGTTAGTAGTATTAAACCAATAGCGATTCATACAAGCTAAATCTTCTAATCTAAAATTGGGCCAAAGAAAGGATTTGAATTTAATTAGGTTATTTTTATCCTTATCAAGATCTTTCTTTTTATGCAAAACTGTGGTCAAGTTTTGACTATTCTTATCAAATCTTGAATTTCGATCCCTCACAGTTTTTTTTTTTAAGTTCAAACAAATTAGAATTCGAAATTCTCTACGTCGTTTAGGGGATAGAATATTTTCAGGGACAAAGAAATCATAATTTTTTTTTTTTTTATTTACAGTTTTGTTTTGATATTTTGTAATGGATTTTTCAATTTTTTTTTTATCAATATAGCTTTTTTTTTTGTATCTTTTACTTATTTTGTGTTTATTTTTATGAGTCAATGAAATACCTACGGTTCTATATATAATAAGTTGTCCATCGTTTTGTACAGACAAACGGACAGGTTCAATAATCAATATTCCTTTTTTCATTAATTTTGCAAAAGTTAAATTTTTCTGAATCATTAGAATGTCTAGGCTCATCTCTCCTCTTTCAATAGAAGATATCGCTATTTCGTTTGGATTTTTTAGTCTAACCAAGAGACAGTATAGTTTTACATTATTGATAATTTTTTGATTAAAAAAACAATTCCATCGCAATTGAAAACGCGAATATCTTGTGAGAAAAAAATCTAGTTCCGCTTCTGTATTGCTTTTGTATTGTTTTTTATTTTTTCTTTTTTTTATCGTAAATTCTGCATAAATTTTTTCAATATTTTTTTCTTGGTTTGATAGCTCTGATTCAGGATTTCTTTTTTTTTCTTTATCTGATTCAAGCTCTACTTGACCGGCCAATTCTGTTTCTTCTTTAGTTAGATTATAAAATCGAAGGGATTCTTTTTCATTTAATGGTATAAAACCTTTTTTCGTTTGAGTGATCTTTTTATTAACTTTTTTGTTTTCATTAAAATTTAAAAGAAGTAATTTGATTGGTATGACCCACGGTTTCATTTTATATGTACTAGAAAATAAGAAAAATTCTGGAAAGAAACAAAATTCAAAATTTGTTATCCGATGATTTAGTATTTCTTCATTCATTCCCATCCAATCAAAAAAGAAACTTTTTTGATTGGCAAGACCCGTCTTAGTTATTTTATCAATTCTTTGATAATTCTGAACTTTAGTATTAATAGATTTTTTTTTCCTCTTGGTATCAACCCAGGGCTCAATATTTACTTTTTTTGTAAACCAAAAGTTAAGAATTCTCCAATCCAAATATTTTCTATGCCGAATTTCCGTTATACCCCGAATATTATATTTTTCTAGAAACGAAGAGACTAAATAATTATCTAGAGCAATGTCTATAGACATGTCAAAAATTTTTTCTGTAGAATTTATAGATTTATAACAAAAAAGATTAAATATAGAGTCCTTTTTTAAATTCTGTTTTGGATTTAATACCGAGTCGGCCTCAAAAAAATGTTGTTTTTTGTAATTATCAAATTTATTTTTTTCATATGACTCCTCTTTGTTTAAACTTGGATTTAAAACTAGAGAGTCTTTATTTATTTTATTTTTCCATTTTTGGGTTACTAATTTAGCCCATGCAATCTTAGGTAAATTGTATTGATAATGACTTTGTAACCAGTTTTTCCATTGATTTACTTGGGAATTCAAAAAGGTTTTATTTTTCAATTCATAATGAAAGATTCCTTGTTCTTGAAAAAAATCCTTTATTTGATTCTTAACAAAAAAGGATGTTATGCATATGTTATATTCAAGAACAGCCTTTAATTTGGAAAAGTTACTAAGTTGAATTTGTGATAATTTGTAAAATACATATGCTTGTGATAAAGAGGATAGGTCATAACTAAATTTTTTTTTATTGGATATTAAATTTTTTGTAGTCGAAATAAAATAAATGGTATTTTTTTTTTTATTAATTTTTTCTCCATTTTCTTCATTCTTGTAAATATATTTATCAAGAATTGTTTTTGTTGATTCAAAAAAAAGTTGTGTAGAAATTCTTGGAATATTAATGATACCTAGAAAAATAGCTATAGACAGTTGTTCGATGCAAAATTTTATAAAAAAAATGGATTTACGAATTAATCGGGTATTTTTTCTTTTGAATGTCTGCCAAATTTTTTTTGATGACTCAATTATTTTAGAATCATAACGCAGTTTGGTACAACTATTAGTTAGGTTTTGTTTTTCTTTTGAAATTTCTTCTATTTGATTTCTGATTGTCTTTATTCTATCACTCAAATTTTTTATTTTGTTTTCGCTGAGTGAAGAATTTGTCCACTCCATGGATTTTTTTTGAACAGATAGTTCATGAATCATCTGATTACTCATTATTGAATCTTTTTTAGTTTCATTTAATTCATATATTTCTCTCGGGCCTGGAATTAGATTTTGTTTTGAACGGTCTTTTATTTTTCCTTTTATAAAAAGAAAGTTTTTGAGAATCCAGTTTTTAATTTCTTTTGCGACTTTTAGGAAAATTGGTGCTCTTTCTTTTTCTTTGAAAATCCTTAAAACCAGAAAAGACTTAGTTTTTAATTTTTTGATTCTTTTTTTTAATTCTTTATAAATAGGTTGAAAAAAAGAAGGCTTTTTTTGGGCAGAACCAAACGGTAGTTCGGTTTCCATTCCCCAAACTGTTAAGAAAGAAAAATCTTTTTTTTCTCCTTTGTCTTTTGTTTTTTTTAGTCGAGCCTTCTTAGATGATTGAAATTTCGATTTATGCCAAGGTTTAAGATAAAAAGGAAATAGGATTTTTATCTGAATACCATCCGTTAACCAGTTTCTTGGAAATTCTGTTTCAGATAGTTGAACCCCATTATAAGTGCATTTAATATGCATTTCACGTTTCCAATCCTTTAAATCCTCGGACCACTCGGGAAATTGAAATAATAATATACGCACGCTATTTTTAATTATTATCAATAAAGGTAATATAATATATTTTCGAAGAATAGATTGAGTTACTAAGAGAGAACCTCTTATTATTTGAGCAAATAGGAAGCTATCCCAAGTTTCTGCAATTTCTATCCGTCTTTTTTCTTCTATTTTTGATTGTTCTTCTTCTTTTTTATCAATTTTTTTTTTTTTTTTTTTCCACATGAAATTTCTAAGAATTTTTTTTTTTAGCCCCCATATATCAAACGAAAAAAAAAAAAATTTATTGATTCTATCAAAAAAAGGGGGGGAATGTACTTTTGCTTGAAAAAATTCCCAAATAACAGTTTTACGCCTTTGGGAACGCATGGATCCTTTAATTATCTCTCGACGAAAATCAGATTGTTGTGAATAACGGATCAAAACCATTTCATCTTTTTGGTCATAATTTTGATTATCTTTGAGATTAGTATAAATCTCGTTATGTGGCTCTTTATCAGTAAAAACCACTACACGTTTTGCTTTTCTTGAACGAATTCCAGGCTCCATTAGTATATTTTCTTCATTTTCCCCTTCCAATTCTTCCAACTCACTTATTAATTTGTATGACCATTGAGGAACTTTTTTATGGATTTCACGGAAATCAATAAAATTTTTTATAAGAGTTTGATCGTTGCTATCAGTTTTAACGACATCAAATAAAAATTTTAAAATTTTTATTTCTTCTTCTGAATGAATTTTTTCTTCTTGTTGGGGTTCTGAAAAAAAAGAAAGTTTTTTCTCTATTGACAAAGATTTTCTATTCAATTTTTCTATTGTTTGCTCAAATTTCTGATAATTAATATTCAGAAGTAGACCATGAATTTTGTTTATCCAAGATCCTCCTATATTATTTTTTTTATTGGTTTCGGTTATGATTTGAAATGGAGGTAATTTTTTTATTCTTCCCCGAGAGATCCCATGCAAAAATGGATCATAAATTTTAGGTAAATATTCTTTTTTAGTTTCGTTATGACAAAATCGAGTCGTTTGTTCCAGTATATTTTCAACAGACCATTGCTTATCTAAAGTTTCAATTCGATTTAAAAATTCTTTTTTTAAGTTTTCCTTTTTTTCTTCA